GAAATGAAATGTCACAATATTTTTTTTCTACATGCCGAAGTGATGGAAAAGAACGAATATCTTTTACATATCCCCCCAACTTTTCAACTTTTTTTGAAATGATCCAAAAAAAGATACCTTCATTTATAAGAGAAAAAGCACCCTCTGACCAAGTTTCAACTTGTTGGAGTTTGATCAATGAAGAAAAAAAGGAAAACTTAAAAAACGAATTTTTAAATCGAATTGAAGCTTTAGATAAGGGATGGTCTGTTGAAAATATACTGGAAAAAACGACTCGATTTTGTCATAATAAAATGAAAAAAGAATATTTACCTAAAATTTATGATCCATTTTTGCATGGGACCTCTCGCGGAAGAATCAAAAAATTACCTTCTTTCCAAATAATAACCGAAAGCTATATAAAAAATAATATAGGAGGATCTTGGATAAACAAGATTCATGGTATACTTATGAAGATTCATTATCACAAATTTGAGCAAACAATAGAAAAATTTAATATAAAATCTTTGTCAATCGAGAAAAAACGTTTTTTTTTTTCAGAACCCCAAGAAGAAAAAATTAATTCAGAAGAAGAAATAAAAATTTTCAAATTTTTATTTGATGTCGTTATAACTGATAACAATGATCAAACTCTTTTAAAAAATTTTATTTATTTCATGGAAATAAATAAAAAAGTTCCTCGATGGTCATACAAATTAACAAGTGAGTTGGAAGAATTGGAAGGCGAAACTGAAGAAATTGTACCAACGGAGCCTGGAATTCGTTCAAGAAAAGCAAAACGTGTGGTGGTTTTTACTGAAAAAGAGCCGGATAACAAGATTTATATTAATCTCAAAGATAATCAAAATTCTGATCAAAAAGATGAAATGGCTTTGATCCGTTATTCACAACAATCTGATTTTCGTCGAGAGATAATTAAAGGATCCATGCGTTCTCAAAGGCGTAAAACTATTATTTGGGAATTTTTTCAAGCAAAAGTACATTCCCCCCTTTTTTTTGATAGAATAGCTAAACCTTTTTTTTTTTCGTTTGATATATGGGGGCTAAAAAAAAAAATTCTTAGAAATTTTATGTGGAAAAAAAAAAAAATTGATAAAATTGATAAAAACGAAGAAGAACAATCAAAAATAAAAGAAAAAAGACGGATAGAAATTGCAGAAACTTGGGATAGCTTCCTATTTGCTCAAATAATAAGAGGTTCTCTCTTAGTAACTCAATCTATTATTAGAAAATACATTATATTGCCTTTATTGATAATAATTAAAAATAGCACCCGTCTGTTATTATTTCAAACTGCCGAGTGGTCTGAGGATTTAAAGGATTGGAAACGCGAAATGCATGTTAAATGTACTTATAATGGGGTTCAACTATCCGAAACAGAATTTCCAAGAAACTGGTTAATGGATGGTATTCAGATAAAAATCCTATTTCCTTTTTATCTGAAACCTTGGCATACATCTAAATTTCAATCATCTCTGAATACTCGACTAAAAAAAACAAAAGACAAAGGAGAAAAAAATGATTTTTGTTTTTTAACAGTTTGGGGACTGGAAACTGAACTACCGTTTGGTTCTGCAAAAAAAAAGCCTTCTTTTTTTGAACCTATTTCTAAAGAATTAAAAAAAAGAATCAACAAAGTCAATACTAAGTCTTTTCTTGTTTTAAGGATTTTCAAAGAAAGAGCAACAATTTTCCGAAAAGTCGCAAAAGAAATGAAAAACTGGATTATCAAAAACTTTATTTTTCTAAAAGTACAAAAAAAAAACCTCTTAAACAAAAATAAAATTCCATTAGGTGGCCTGAGAAAAATAAATGAATTAAATGAAACTAAAAAAGATTCAATAATGAGTAATAAGATAATTCATGAACTATCTGTTCAAAAAAAATCCATGGAGTGGACAAATTATTCACTCAGCGAAAACAAAATAAAAAATTTGATTGATAGAATAAAAACAATCAGAAATCAAACAGAAGAAATTTCCAAAGAAAAGGAAAACCTAACTAATAGTTGTAACAAACCGCGTTATGATTCTAAAATAATTGAGTCATCAAAAAAAAGTTGGCAGACATTCAAAAGAAAAAATACCCGATTAATTCGTAAATCTTTTTTTTTTTTTTACTTTTGCATTGAACAACAGTCTATAGCTATTTTTCTAGGTATCATGAAAATTCCAAGAAGTACTACACAACTTTTTTTTAAATCAACAAAAACAATTCTTGATAAATATATTTACAAGAATGAAGAAAATGAAGAAAGAATTAATAAAAAAAAAAATACCATTTATTTTATTTCGACTATAAAAAATTTAATATCAAAAAAAAAAAATTTTAGTTATGACCTATGCTCTTTATCACAAGCATATGTATTTTACAAATTATCACGAATTCAAGTTAGTAACTTTTCTAAATTAAAGGCTGTTCTTGAATATAACATATGCATCACATCCTTTTTTGTTAAGAATAAAATAAAGGATTTTTTTAAAGAACAAGGAATCTTTCATTATGAATTAAAAGATAAAATCTTTTTTAATTCCGAAGTAAATCAATGGAAAAACTGGTTACGAAGTCATTCTCAATACAATTTACCTCAGATTCCATGGGCTAGATTAGTAACCCAAAAATGGAAAAACAAAATAAACCAAGACTCTCTAGTTCTAAATCCAAGCTTATCCAAAGAGGATTCATATGAAAAAAACAAATTTGATAATTACAAAAAACAAAATTGTTTTGAGGCCAACTCGTTATTAAATCCAAAACATAATTTAAAAAAAGATTCTATATATAATTTTTTTTGCTACAAATCTATTAATTCTACAGAAAAATTTTTTGACAGGTCAATAGGCATTGCTCTAGATAATTATTTAGTCTCTTGTTTTCTAGAAAAATATAATATTTTGGGTATAGGGGAAATTCGGCATAGAAAATATTTGGATTGTAGAATTCTCAACTTTTGGTTTAGAAAAAAAGTAAATATTGAGCCCTGGGTTGATACTATGAGTAAAAAAAAATATATTAAGAATAAAGTTCAGAATTCTCAAAGAATTTATAAAATAACTAAGACGGGTCTTGCCAATCAAAAAATAAATTTTTTTGATTGGATGGGAATGAATGAAGAAATACTAAATCATCGTATAACAAATTTTGAATATTTTTTCTTTCCAGAATTTCTCTTTTTTTCTAGTACATATAAAATGAAACCGTGGGTCATACCAATTAAATTACTTATTTTCAATTTTAATGAAAAAAAAAATGTTAATAAAAAGATCACTCTAAATAAAAAAGGTTTTATACCATCAAACGAAACAAAATCCCTTCAATTTTTTCATCTAAATAAAGAATCGGCGGATCAAGGAGAGCTTGAATCAGATAAAGAAAAAAAAATAAATCCTGAATCCGCTCTATCAAACCAAGAAAAAAATATTGAAGAAAATTATGCAGAATCGAAGATAAAAAAATGTAAAAATAAAAAACAATACAAAAGCAATACCGAAGCGCAACTTGATTTATTTCTCACAAGGTATTCGCGTTTTCAATTGCGATGGAATTGTTTTTTTAATCAAAAAATTCTAAATAATATAAAAATATACTGTTTTTTGGTTAGACTAAAAAATCCAAACGATATAGCGATATCCTCTATTGAAAGAGGAGAGATGAGCCTAGATATTCTAATGATTGAGAAGAAGTTCACTTTTACAAAATTAATGAAAAAAGGAATATTGATTATTGAACCTGTTCGTTTATCTGTAAAAAACGATGGACAACTTATTATATATAGAACAATAGGTATTTCATTGGTTCATAAAAATAAACACAAAATAAGTAAAAGATATAAAAAAAAAAGCTATATTGATAAAAAAAATAATTATTATTTTTTTGTCCCTGAAAATATTCTATCCCCTAAACGACGTAGAGAATTTCGAATTCTAATTTGTTTGAACTTAAAAAAAAAAAATGCCAGGGATAGAAATTCAAGGTTTGATAAGAATATTAAAAACTTGACCACAGTTTTGCCTAAAAAGAAAGATCTTGAGAAGGATAACAATAACCTAATTAAATTCAAATCCTTTCTTTGGCCCAATTTTAGATTAGAAGATTTAGCTTGTATGAATCGCTATTGGTTTAATACTACTAACGGAAACCATTTCAGTATGATAAGAATACATATGTATACGCGATTTCAAATTCATTAATGATAGATCCTTTTTACTATATATATAATATATAAGTTACGGTATATGAAAACAATTGTAGGCACAAAAATGAGGGATTTTTTTAATTAAATCTTTATACATGAGATTCATTTAATCAATGACATAGATACCAATCCCAATCAGAACAGATCCATAAATAAATTAACAGAATCCTCCTTTTTTTGATCTCAATTTAGACTTTTTTTTTTAGAATTAAGAAGTTAATAATTAAATTAAGATCCTTGTACAAAAAAACTACCATTATTATTACTGATCAGTAAAATTAATATCTTTCAATTCATATTAAAAAGGGAAGGATTTCTTTTTATGATAAAAAATGCATTCATTTCATTTCAAGAAAAAAAAGAAGCAAGCAGGGGATCTGTTGAATTTCAAGTATTTAGTTTCACTAATAAGATACGAAGACTTACTTCACATTTGGAATTGCACAGAAAAGATTATTTATCTCAGAGAGGTCTACGAAAAATTCTGGGAAAACGTCAACGACTGCTGGCTTATTTGTCAAAAAAAAATAGAGTACGTTATAAAGAATTAATTAATCAGTTGAATATTCGGGAATTAAAAACTCGTTAAATTCAAAAATTGTGAATTAGTTAATTTTTTAGATCGTGAATTTTTTGATAAACGTCTTTTTCAGCAATATAATTCATGCCAGAACGAATCAAGTAAAAACTTATGAAGAGACCAGTTACAGGAAAAGATCATATGATAGTCGGGACCTCACCACCCATCCATGCATGGTGTTCTTCGCTTAATTGTTACTCTAGATGGTGAGGATGTTGTTGACTGTGAACCCATAGTGGGTTATTTACACAGAGGAATGGAAAAAATTGCAGAAAACCGAGCTATTATACAATATTTACCTTATGTAACGCGATGGGATTATTTAGCTACTATGTTTACAGAAGCAATAACAGTAAATGGACCAGAACAATTGAGAAATATTCAAGTTCCTAAAAGGGTCAGCTATATCAAAGTAATTATGCTGGAATTGAGTCGTATAGCTTCTCATCTGTTATGGCTCGGCCCTTTTATGGCAGATATTGGTGCACAGACTCCCTTTTTCTATATTTTCAGAGAACGAGAATTTTTATATGATCTATTCGAAGCTGCCACCGGTATGAGAATGATGCATAATTTTTTTCGTATTGGAGGAATAGTGGCCGATTTACCTTATGGTTGGATAGATAAATGCTTAGATTTTTGTGATTATTTTTTAACATAGGTTGTTGAATATCAAAAACTTATTACACGAAATACTATTTTTTTAGAACGGGTTGAAGGAGTTGGGATTATTGGTGGGGAAGAAGCAATAAATTGGGATTTATCCGGACCAATGCTATGCGCATCAGGAATACCATGGGATCTTCGTAAAGTTGATCGTTATGAGTCTTACGATGAATTTTAATGGGAAATTCAGTGGCAAAAACAAGGAGATTCATTAGCTCGTTATTTAGTACGACTTAGCGAAATGACAGAATCCATCAAAATTATTCAACAGGCTCTGGAAGGACTTCCGGGGGGTCCCTATGAGAATTTATAAAGAGGAGGCTTTGATAAAAAAGAAATCCCGAATGGAATGATTTTTAATATAGATTCATTAGTAAAAAACCTTCTACTACTTTTGAATTATAAAAACAAGAACTTTATGTAAGAGTTGAAGCGCCAAAAGGGGAATTGGGGATTTTTCTCATAGGAGATCAAAGTGGTTTTCCTTGGAGATGGAAAATCCGACCACCGGGTTTTATTAATTTGCAAATTCTTCCTGAACTAGTTAAAAGAATTAAATTGGCTGATATTATGACGATACTCGGTAGCATAGATATAATTATGGGAGAAGTTGATCGTTAAAATGATAATTTATGCAACAGAAATACAAACTATAAATTCTTTTGTTAGATTGGAATCTTTAAAAGAGGTATATGGACTCATATGGATATTTGTCCCTATAGTTTCTCTTGTATTGGGAATCATAACAGGTGTACTAGTAATTGTGTGGTTAGAAAGAGAAATATCCGCAGGGATACAACAACGTATTGGACCTGAATACGCCGGTCCGTTGGGAATTCTTCAAGCTCTAGCCGACAGGACAAAACTACTTTTCAAAGAAGATCTTCGTCCATATAGAGGCAATACTCCTTTATTTAGTATTGGACCATCTATAGCAGTTATCGCAATTTTACTAAGTTATTCAGTAATTCCCTTTAGCAATCACCTTGTTTTAGCGGATCTTAATATTGGTATTTTTTTATGGATTGCCATCTCAAGTATTGCTCCGATTGGACTTCTTATGTCAGGATATGGATCAAATAATATAATAAATATTCTTTTTTAGGTGGTCCGCGAGCTGCTGCCCAATCGATTAGTTATGAAATACCATTAACTCTATGTGTTTTATCAATATCTCTACGTGCGATTCGTTGAAACATAAACGTTTATTTTTACTATTCCGTTTCTTCTAGACGAATAAGTTTAAAACAAGAATATCTATATCTATATATATATATTTCTCTTTCAGGTTAATCTTAATAAAAGGAATTTGATAGTTATATATGAGTTAAAAAAACTGCTCAGAAATTAGCAGTAAAAAGAAAAATTGAGTCTCATTTCCTATGTACAAAGGTTAAACGGAAATAAACATAAGCGTAAGAATCACTTTACCCCAAGGTTGGTTAATTAGTCATCCTGGCTTGAAGCGGGTTAACAAAATTAACCATATGACGTTTTCACTATCAGTTATATAGATTAACATACATGTATTACAAAGTGAGCGGCAATTAGGTAAAAATGAGTGGATGGTTAGAAACACCAAAATACACAAAGAATTCGTAATAGAGATTAACCAAATTCAAAAGGATATTTATGCATACCATAAGATAAAAAAGAAGGTTAATTGGGGCTTTAAATTAGTAGAAATAATAAGCCAGTGCTCCCCAAGATTCCGATTCAGAGTATGCTCCTATCAACCTATAAATGTAATGACTATCAGAAACGAAATAATCCTTTATTTTTTAAGGCCACCAACTTTTTTTCTAAAAAAGAACGAAGAATAGGAACGAAACAAGGATATTTTTTGCATATATTTCGAAAATAAAATATAATTTCTGTCATGAATAATAAACTAATAGGATGTCTAATTCTTTTTCGTAATTGAAAACCACGATGAGCTTAAATACCTCTTTTTTTTTACAAGGAGTATTTTATTAAAGGATTAAGTTATTACTCAACAAATAGAAATTAAAATTTGTAAAGGATGAGATGAATTCCGAAGCGCTTTTTTTATTCTTAAAATTTGAGCAGACAGAATTCCATTGGTATAATTCGGGACACCAGATATTTTTATATTTAATCCATTTTAGAACACATCATATTCATCTAAAGAATACTAATATGGTCCTTAGATTTATTTATGGCCCCCCGAGGAGCCGTATGAGGCGAAGACCTCATGTACGGTTTTGTAATAACGGTGAGAATAGTAATGTTATCGCCGACTAGGATTATCTAAAAGTTTAAGTACAGTTGATATAGTTGAGGCACAATCAAAATATGGTTTTTGGGGATGGAATTTGTGGCGTCAACCTATAGGTTTTATCATTTTTCTAATTTCTTCCCTAGCAGAATGCGAGAGGTTACCATTTGATGCGGAAGAAGAATTAATAGCCGGCTATCAAACTGAATATTCAGGTATCAAATTTGGTTTATTTTACGTTGCTTCTTATCTAAATCTATTAATTTCCTCATTATTTGTAAAAGTTCTATACTTAGGCGGTTGGAATATTTCTATTCCGTATATATATATTCTGCAGCTATTTGAAAGGGATCAAATTTTTGGAACAACAATTGGGATCTTTATTACATTAGCTAAAACTTATTTGTTCTTGTTCATTTCTATCGCAACAAGATGGACTTTACCTAGGCTAAGAATGGATCAACTCTTAAATCTTGGATGGGAATTTCTTTTACCGATTTCCCTTGGTAATCTATTATTAACAACTTCTTTCGAACTCTTTTCACTCTAAATTGAAAATGAATCCAACATATTCATTTGATAACCGGGTTCATGAATTATGGTCAACAAACCCTACGAGCTGCAAGGTATATTGGTCAAGGTTTAATGATTACCTTATCCCACACAAATCGTTTACCTGTAACTATTCAATATCCCTATGAAAAATTAATAACATCGGAACGTTTCCGCGGTCGAATCCATTTCGAATTTGATAAATGCATTGCTTGTGAAGTATGTGTTCGAGTATGTCCTATAGATCTGCCTGTTGTTGATTGGCAATTGGAAACTAATATTCGAAAAAAACGATTGCTTAATTACAGTATTGATTTTGGAATTTGTATATTTTGTGGTAATTGTGTTGAGTATTGTCCAACAAATTGTTTGTCAATGACCGAAGAATATGAATTTTCAACTTATGATCGTCACGAATTGAATTATAATCAAATAGCTTTGGGTCGTTTACCAATGTCAGTAATTGACGATTACACTATTCGAACAATTTTGAATTCTTTTTTTTTTTTATTGATGGGTTTACCCATTTTTTGTTTGAGTTGAATTCAAAATTGTTCGAATTTTATAATTTTATAAAGAATTTAATTAAAAACTTATATTGTATTTATATAATAATATTAAGTATTTAAATAATAATATTAAGTATTTAAGGCTCATTCTTTTAATATAATATATTCGTAATTACTTTCTTGAAATAGATAGGTTGAAAATAAACTTTTGAATAAAAAAAAACAAAACTCTCTAATAATTGTATCTACATCAATTGATATCCATTAAATTCTAATGTCACTCTATTAGAAACATATTAAAAAAAATTCCCTGGTTAAATTAATAAGGTCATGAAAAGGATTTCGATTTTTTCTTATTTTCATAATATAATGGATTTGTCTGGACCAATACATGATTTTATTTTAGTTTTTTGGGGATCCGGTCTTATAGTGGGAGGTCTGGGAGTGGTATTACTTCCCAACCCAATATTTTCAGCCTTTTCCTTAGGATTTGTTCTTGTTTGTATATCTTTATTGTATATTCTATCAAATTCCCATTTTGTAGCTGCTGCACAACTCCTTATTTACGTGGGGGCCGTAAATGTTTTAATCATATTTGCTGTGATGTTCATGAATGATTCAGAATATTCCACAGATTTCAATCTGTGGACCGTTGGGGATGGGATTACTTCATTGGTTTGTACAACTATTCTTTTTTCATTAATTTATACTATTCTCGATACGTCATGGTACGGGGTTATTTGGACTACAAGATTTAACCAGATTCTGGAGCAATATTTAATAAGTAATAGTCAACAAATAGGAATTCATTTATCAACAGATTTTTTTCTTCCATTTGAACTCATTTCAATAATTCTTTTAGTTGCTTTGATAGGTGCAATTTCTGTGGCTCGTCAATAAAAAACGTTCTAATTTAGTAAAGACCAAAGAAAACTTTGTGTATATTATGATATTTTTTTCCGTTTATTCAATTAAATTTGATTGAATACTATTTCAGATTTTAAATATCAATTTTTATATTTGATATCTATTTGAAATATTTTTTCCCTAATATAGTTTTTATTCGTACTTTTTTGTTATATTCTAGTTGATTGAATCCGGTGAATTTTTTTTATTATTCATATTGAAATAAATCAAAATTGATAAGGAGTTTCTGAATGATACTCGAACATGTACTTGTTTTGAATGCCTATTTATTTTTGATTGGTCTTTATGGATTGATCACGAGTCGAAATATGGTTAGGGCTCTTATGTGTCTTGAACTTATACTCAATGCAGTTAATATGAATTTCGTAACATTTTCTGATTTTTTTGATAATTCCCAACTAAAAGGGGATATTTTCTGCATTTTTGTTATAGCAATTGCAGCTGCTGAAGCAGCTATTGGATTAGCTATAGTCTCGTCAATTTATCGTAACAGAAAATCAACTCGTATCAACCAATCGACCTTATTAAATAAGTAGCATAATTAAAAAAATTATAGGTTGAAATTTTCATATATATATATATAATAGGTTATGACTTACTCGATTATATTTGTGAAAATCTAAGAAATCAAAGTATTTTAGCCCCATTTTTTAATCAATTGAGCCAGAATTCATTACAAAAATTCTATTAAAGGAAATCATTGCTTCATCTAGTATTTTAATATATCATTTAGTTAGAAGTTTACTAGATTGAAAATTTATGACATTCAAAAAACTATAGATCCTATGTCACATTCAGTAAAAATTTATGATACCTGTATAGGATGTACTCAATGTGTCCGAGCATGCCCTACAGACGTATTAGAAATGATACCTTGGGATGGATGTAAAGCTAAGCAAATAGCTTCCGCTCCAAGAACCGAGGACTGTGTTGGTTGTAAGAGATGTGAATCTGCCTGTCCAACGGATTTTTTGAGCGTTCGAGTTTATTTATGGCATGAAACAACTCGAAGCATGGGTCTAGCTTATTGATACGTTACCGAAAACCTCATTTGAATAAATTTGGAATACATTTTATTTTTTTTATTGACAAGTACTCGTACTCAAAAAAGTTAAATTATATTTTTTATTTATATATTTTTTTGAGTACGCGTTCTTGGGACCTGGTGTATCTTGTCTTTACCACGAATGATTTTCCTTGGTTAACAATAATTGTTGTTTTTCCAATATCTGCCGGTTCGTTAATGTTATTTCTCCCACATAGGCGAAATAAAGTAAATAAATGGTATACTATATCCATTTCTATTTTAGAACTTCTTCTAATGACCTATGCTTTTTATTATAATTTTAAAATGGACGATCCATTAATTCAACTGTCTGAAGATTATAAATGGATCAATTTTTTTGATTTTTACTGGAGACTGGGAATAGATGGACTTTCGATAGGAACGATTTTACTGACGGGATTTATTACTACTTTAGCTACTTTAGCGGCTTTTCCAGTTACTCGGGATTCCCGATTATTTAATTTCCTGATGTTAGCAATGTACAGCGGTCAAATAGGATCATTTTCTTATCGGGATCTTTTACCTTTTTTCATCATGTGGGAATTAGAATTAATTCCCGTTTATCTACTTTTATCCATGTGGGGTGGAAAGAAACGTCTGTATTCAGCTACAAAATTTATTTTATACACTGCAGGAAGTTCTATTTTTTTATTAATAGGAGTTTTAGGTATAAGTTTATATGGTTCGAACGAACCAACATTAAATTTAGAACTATTAGCTAATCAATCCTATCCTGTCACACTCGAAATACTATTTTATATTGGATTTCTTATTGCTTTTGCCGTCAAATTACCGATTATACCTTTACATACTTGGTTACCTGACACCCACGGCGAGGCACATTACAGTACCTGTATGCTTCTCGCTGGAATCTTATTAAAAATGGGAGCATATGGGTTGGTTCGAATCAATATGGAATTCTTACCTCACGCCCATTCTATGTTTTCTCCTTGGTTGATGATAGTCGGTACAATCCAAATAATTTATGCAGCTTCAACATCTCCCGGTCAACGTAATTTAAAAAAGAGAATTGCCTATTCTTCTGTATCTCATATGGGTTTTATAATTATAGGTATTGGTTCTATAACGTATCCTGGACTTAATGGAGCTATTTTACAAATAATCTCTCATGGATTTATTGGCGCTGCACTTTTTTTCTTGGCAGGAACGAGTTATGATCGAATTCGGCTTGTTTATCTTGATGAAATGGGTGGAATGGCTATCTCCATTCCAAAGATATTTACAATGTTCACTATCTTATCGATGGCTTCCCTTGCATTACCGGGCATGAGTGGGTTTGTTGCCGAATTAATCGTTTTTTTTGGAATAATTACCAGCCAAAAATATTTCTTAATTTCAAAAATTTTAATTATTTTTGTAATGGCAATTGGAATTATATTAACTCCTATATATTTATTATCTATGTCACGCCAAATGTTCTATGGATACAAGTTAATTAATATAAAAAACTTTTCTTTTTTTGATTCTGGACCCCGAGAGTTATTTCTTTCAATCTCTATTCTTCTACCCATAATAGGTATTGGGATTTATCCTGATTTTGTGCTCTCATTAGCAAGTGACAAGGTCGAATCCGTTTTATCTAATTATTTTTATGGATAGTTTTCAGGAAATAAAAAAAAGTATTAAATTGAATTGTAATCAGAAGTCTTTGGTCTTTGTATTGTGAGAACCTTTTGAATCATTGTACTACTTGATTCAAAAGGTTCTGGATTATTTACTACTAAAACTCAATTAGATTTGTTAACTTATAACTTAATATGAAGTTATATATAGATACTATTCTTTTTTATTTGTATTCCTTTATTTTTTGGTTAATGTTTTATTTAATTCTATGTAAATGAACCATAACTATGTAAACCTATTCCTAAAAGATTCACGCCAAAATAGCATATCCAAATTAACAAAAAGCCTATCGAAGCCACAATTGCAGAATTTATACCCCTAACATTCCTATTTGTTTTAATATGTAAATAAATTGCGAATATCGTCCAAGTAATAAATGCCCAAGTTTCTTTTGGATCCCAATTCCAATATGAACCCCATGTCTCATTAGCCCATACAGCTCCTGAAAGAATGCCGACGGTTAAAAAGATAAATCCAAGACTAATAATACGAAAACTCCAATAATCTAATTGTTCAATCAATTGATACCTATAATAATTTCTAGAAAAACAAAAATTACTGTTTTGTTGTAGTAAAATATAATTTCTTTCGTTTATGTAGTAAAGTCCATCAAAAGAAAATAATTTATTTACTAAAACAATTTTTTTTATATTCTTTTTCCAAAAAGTAGGTCCGACTTTGCGAAATGTAATGACTAGAAGAGCGAGTGATAATAATGATCCGCATAACAGAGCGCCATAGCCTAATATCATCATACTTACGTGCATCATTAACCACTGGGACTGGAGAGCTGGTACTAATATTGCAGACTGAGGCATTTTTTTTAAAAGACCTGAAGTAGCAAAACCCTGAATAAAAAGAGAACTTGGCGCAGTTATTGCGTTTAAGTGAGTTTTTTGTTTTTTATTAAAATAGGAAACCATATGAATAATTGAAAAAGCCCATGAAAGAAAAATTAATGATTCATATAAATTACTTAATGGAAAATGTCCTGAATAAATCCAACGAGTGAATAATAATCCTGTTATACCAAAAAACGTAATTATGATTCCTTTATCTGATGAATCAAAAAATCCTATGATTTCATCTAAATTAACTAATAAAGTTAAAAAATAAATTGTCAGTACAATTGAAACGACCGAAAAAGATATATGAGTTAATATATGCTCTAAAATTGAAAAAATCATAAAAAATTTGTTAAAAATTAATAAATTAATACTGTGTTTTACCCGATTTTAGAAAAAAAAAGTCGGGTATTCATTTGATTATTTGATTATAAAACTTAAAATATCTCTTTTATAAGATCTTATGCCGCTACTCGGACTCGAACCGAGATGCTCTAGCACTGCTTCCTAAGAGCAGCGTGTCTACCAATTTCACCATAGCGGCAACTTGTTCAAAACAATACTAACAAGTTTTTATTCAATCGTCGAGATTCAAATTAAAATAAAGAAGCCAATGCAATTAATTTCATGAATAAAAAAATGCTTTTTCTAAAAATTAAAACTTCTCCAAAATCCTTAGAAATTTTAAATAGAATCATATTTTCCTAATTGCTCAAGAGAAATAAAAAAAAAAAAAAAAGAATAATTATAAAAGTATCTATTTTGAGGCATATTTTTATATTTTACAAACAAAACAGTACAAACATAAGATTTTTTGAACACTTAAAAATCATATCATATATTATTATTTATTATTATTATCTAATAATAATTAGCTAATAGTCACTTAATTGTGGATGGATGCTTTTATAACTTTGATTCCAAGTAAAGAATATAATAATTCAGAGAAATAAAAATTCCTAAAGGTATAAAGTGAAAAATTTTTCACTTAAATTAATTTAAAGAACCTATTTATTTCGTTTAAAGATCTTGTATTTCCTCGTTAAGAGGAAATACAAGATCTTTATTTATTATTGCATCAAGTTAGTAATGGGTAAACAAGTTAGTAATGGGTAAAGTAAATAAGGATCCCTTTTTTTTGAAAAAAAAAGTGAACCTTTCTTTTTTATCTTTTTTATTTATATATTATTTTTGCCTCTTTTGGTTCCTATTTATTTTTTTTTTATTCCAAAAAATTTGTTTTTTAGTTAGGCTAATTCTAATTATTCTAGTTTTTTTATTTATTTTGTTGTACAAAAAAACTTTTAGAATTACCTGTCGAAAGTGATTTCCCTAACGAAAAAGCTTTCAACGATGTCCAATATCCCTTCTTTTTCCAAATTTTTTTACGGATATGCTTTTTCGAGATAGAAGTACGTTTTTTTGGAACTGCCATTCAAAAATGAAAAAAAAAATTTCAGCGGTATAATTGGATGTCAAAGACATTTCTTATTCTATTCTTTCGTACTCCATATCGAGTTATTTTTTTCTTTCCAATTTTATTATATATTATTTTCAATTTATTATATATTATTTTCAAAACAAAAAAGACATTCAAAAGTTTAAAACCCAACTGTTTTTTATTTTTGTTTTTTATTAAAATATTAAAAAAGAATTTTTTATTTAATGTTTGAAATTTGTACGAGAATGCTCATTTAATTAATCTATACTGATAGATTATATTATCAAAAAAAATTATGTAATTTCGTCACTTCATATATATATATAATATCGATTATAATAATATTTCTTGAAAAAAAAAGCTCACTTAGTGTACTGGAAGACAATCACTAAATTCCATAATTAAAATTAATTCCTTAAATAATTCGAAATAATCAAACTCAAATAACTTTTTTTAGGTAAAGTTTTTTTATTATAGAATTTATATTAAGTATTTTTTTTTTTTTATCTTTGTTCTATTCTTAATATATGTATATAACTTATTGTAATACGGAATTATAATTCACTTTTTTTGTATCTGCATAAAATCACAATTTTATTTAGTAGTAATAAAAAAAAAGACAAATAATTTTTTTGACAGTAACTTAGTAATATTATTGAATAACTTCTAATTTTTTGATTTGAATAGATAGTTCTTTTCAAAGATTTATGAAGGATTATACTACTTCAAAAAATTTCTATTTAAGGTTAAAATCACGTGCTTTTTTATTGTCTCCTTTGAAAAAAACTATATATACAAACCAGTGAATAAGAAATAAAAAATTTAAGAATAAAATAACAGGGGTTTTTATTTTATGGAACATACATATCAATATTCATGGAGCATCCCTTTTATTCCACTTCCAGTACCTATTTTACTAGGAGTTGGACTTCTACTTTTTCCCACAGAAACAAAAAACCTTCGACGTATATGGACTTTTCTGAGTATTTTTTTGTTAAGTATAGTTATGATCTTTTCATTCTATCTATCTATTCAACAAATTGATCTAAGTTGCATTCATCAAAATGTATGGTCTTGGGCCATAAATAATGAATTTTCTTTTGAGTTTGGTTACTTTATTGATCCACTTACTTCTATTATGTCAATATTAATGACAACTGTTGGAATTTTGGTTCTGATTTATAGTGACAATTATATGTCTCATGATCAAGGATATCTGAGGTTTTTTGTTTATATGGGTTTTTTTAATACTTCAATGTTAGGATTAGTTACTAGTTCTAATTTGATCCAAGTTTATTTTTTGGGGGAATTAGTTGGAATGTGTTCGTATTTATTAATAGGTTTTTGGTTCACACGACCTATTGCAGCGAATGCTTGTCAAAAAGCTTTTGTAACTAATCGTGTAGGGTATTTTGGTTTATTATTAGGAATTTTTGGTCTTTATTGGATAACTGGCAGTTTCGAATTTCAGGATTTGTTCGAAATATTCAATAATTTAATTTTAAATAATAGAGTCAATCTCTTATTTCTTACTTTATGTGCATTTATATTATTTGTGGGGCCTATTGCTAAATCCGCACAATTTCCTCTTCATGTATGGTTACCTGATGCCATGGAGGGCCCTACCCCCATTTCGGCTCTTATACATGCTGCTACTATGGTAGCGGCGGGAATTTTTCTTGTAGCTCGTCTTCTTCCTCTTTTTATAGTGATCCCTTCTATAATGTATATAATATCTTTAATAGGTATAATAACAGTACTCTTAGGAGCTACTTTAGTTCTTGCTCAAAAATACATTAAGGGAGGTTTAGCCTATTCTACAATGTCGCAACTGGTTTATATGATGTTAGCTCTAGGTATGGGGTCTTATCGATCCGCTTTATTTCATTTGATTACTCATGCTTATTCAAAAGCTTTGTTGTTTTTAGGATCTGGATCCATTATTCATTCAATGGAAGCTATAGTTGGATATTATCCCGATAAAAGTCAGAATATGATTCGTATGGGTGGGTTAACAAAACATGTGCCGATTACAAAAACTGCCTTTTTAGTAGGAACATTTTCTCTTTGTGGTATTCCCCCCCTTGCTTGTTTTTGGTCTAAAGATGAAATTATTAATGATAGTTTGTTGTTTTCGCCAATTTTTGCAATAATAGCTTGTTCAACAGCGGGATTAACCGCATTTTATATGTTTCGGATTTATTTACTTACTTTTGAAGGACACTTAAATACTTATTTTATAAATTATAGTGAAAAAAAAAGTAGCTCTTTCTATTCAATCTCTTTATGGGGTAAAGAAGAAGAAAAAAAACGTAATAGAAATTTTTTGTTAGTACCATTATTAACAATGAATAATACGAAAATAACTTCTTTTTTTTGCACGAAAACATATAAAATTGGTAATAATGTAAGAAATAAAACTTTTATTACTGTTGCAAATTTTGGACTTAATACAAGAACTTTCTATTATCCCCATGAATCAGACAATACTATTCTATTTCCTATGCTTGTATTGCTTTTATTTACTTTGTTTATTGGAGCCATAGGAATTCCTTTCAATCAAAAAGGAATAGACTTTGATATATTATCAAAATTATTAACGCCGTCGATAAACCTTTTGCATAAAAATTCACAAAATTTGGTAGATTGGTATGAATTTTTTATAAATGCAACTTTTTCAGTCAGTATAGCTTTGTTTGGAATATTTATAGCATACTGTTTATATAAGCCTTTTTATTCATCTTTATTAAATTTAACCTTACTTAACTTATTTAAAAAATGGAGTTATAAAAGAATTAGGTGGGAAAAACTAATAAATTTTTTATATAATTGGTTA